TTTGATTTGGTGTGGGAAGTGGGGGGGTGGGAGGACGCGCATGGTTCAGGCGTGGGGGGCTAGGCGATGGAAGAGCGGTGGGATGTCGGTGGGGGGGGTCGGTGGGTCTTAGATAGGGGTGGGGGAGCGGACGGGGGGCTCGGGGGAAAACACACACACATACGCATAAAAAGAGAGAGATCATGGGGGGCGAGAGATAGGTAGTGCGATAGGCGTGAAATGGTTCGGGCACTTCGGAAGTAAGGAAGACTGCGCGACCGCGCCCTGGGGGGGGGTGGGAAGTGAGTAGGGAGCAGGGATGGGAGTGATGGGGATCTTCGCTGGCAAGTGTAGGCATTTGATATTATTAGCGGCGAGCGAGCACACACATCTACACACGGAAGTCATCTCACTGAGAAGCGGTGAGAGGGTGGGCGGGAGTGGAATTGAGGAGGAGGCGGTAATGTCAAGCGTCTCAAGGACTGGGTAAGTGGGTGGGGGGTTAGATGGGGGGTTGTGGGGAGGGGGTGCACACTGCAAGAAACTTATTATATCTCAGGGGGGAGTGGCCGGGATGGGGCATGTAATAGTTAGGTTGTTAGTGTAGGTGTGGAACACTCGTGGATAATATGGGGGGAGGGGTTGTTGGGGGATGGAAAGAGTGATGGAGGGGATGAGTTAGGGGGGGAGGGAGGTGATGGATGTCGAGCGCGTGTGTGAAGCGGGTCAGGCGTGTGATTGATGTGGGAGATGAGAGGGTGAGTGGGGGGGGTAGGGTGAGGTGGGAGGTTGAGGGGAAGAGTGAACACTATACATACTCAAAGGTGGAGGGGGGGGGTGGAGGAGGGAAAGTTGTGTTTGGGGGGGGTGTGGTGGGGGTGGGGGGGGGGATTGGGGATGGCAGGTGGGGGTGGGTGGGGGGGGTGTTGGGTGTGAGGTTGGTGTACTATGGTGGGTGTTGAAAAGAGGAGAATGGGTGGATGAGTTTTTGTGTAGTGGGGGGTGGGGACATAGAGCCACACATTCACAAAGCGGATAGGGGGGGGTAGGTAGCGATCAACAAGTAGGAGGGTAGGCATACAGGGGGAAAGTGATGATACTGAGTACAAGTTGGGAAGGTGTTGAGTGGTGAGTGTGGTAGGGAGGAGGGAGTGATGTAGTGGGGGTGTTGGTGATCTGGGATGTGGGAGGGGTTGGTTGGGGGGTGGGTGTGGTATATGTCAGTGTGGGGTGGTATGTCTCTAGGTAGAGGAATTAGATGTTTTGGGTGTTTGTGGTTGGGGGTAGAGTATGTTTGGGGGGGGGGGGGGGATGAGGGTGTGATGGAGAGTGAGAGTGTGGGTAGTGTGAGGGTGTGGGAGGTAGTGGGAGGGGGAGGGGCGGGGTGGGGGGGTGGTGTGGAGGTGGTGGGTGTGTGGGGGGGGGGTGGTGGTGGGGTGTGGGGGTGGTGGTGGGGGGTGGTGGTGGGGGTTGGTGGGGTGGGTTGTGGTGGGGGTGGGGGTGGGTGTGGGTGGGTTGGGGGGGTGGGGTTGGTGGGGGTTGGGGGGTGGGTGGGTGTGGGTGTGGGGGGGGGTGTGGGGGTTGGGTGGTGTGGTGGGGTGTGGGGGTGGTGGGGTGTGTGGTGTGGGGGGTGGGGTGGTGGGTGGGGGTGTGGGGGTGGGTGTTGGTGGGTGGGGGGGGTGGGGTTGGTGGGGTGGGGGTGGGGGTGGGTGTGTGGGGTGGGTGGGGGTGTGGTTGGGGTGGGGTTGTGGGGGGTGGGTGTGGGTGGGGGGTGGGGGTGTGGGTGGGGTGGTGTTGGGTGGGGGTTGGGTGGTGGGTGGTGGTGGGGTGGGGGGTGGTGTTGGGGGTGGGTGTGGGTGGTGGGGGGGTGGGTGGTGTTGGGTGGGTGGTGGTGTTGGGGGTGGGTTGGTGGTGTGGGGGGGGGGGTGGGGGGGTTGTGGTGGGTGGGGTGGGGTGGTGGGGGTGGGTGGGTGTGGGGGTGGGTGGGGTGGGGTGTGGTTGGGGGTGGGGTGGGGGTGGGGTGGGGGGTGGTGGGGGGGTGTTGGGGTGGGGTGTGGGGTTGTGGGTGGGTGGGGGTGGTGTTGGGTGGGGGTGGTGGGGTGGGGTGGTTGGGGGTGGGGTGTGTGGGTGTGGGGGGTGGGGGGGTGGGGGTGTGGGGTGGGTTGGGGTGGGGTGGGGGGGGGTGGGTGTTGGGTGGGGGTGGGGGTGTGGGTGGTTGGGGGGGTGGGGTGTGGGGTGGTGGGTGTGGGGGGGGGGTTGTTGGGTGGGGTGGGTTGGGGTGGGGGTGTGGGTGGGGGTTGTGGGTGGTGGGGGGTGGGTGGGGGGGTGGGTTGGGGGTGTTGGGTGTGGGGGTGGGGTGGGGGTTGTGGGGGTGTGGGGGGTGGGTGGGGTGTGGGGTTGGGGGGTGGTGGGGGGGTGGGTGGTGGGGTGGGGTGGTGTGGGGGTGGGGGGGGGGTGGGGTGGGTGTGGGGGGGGGTGGGGGGGTGGTGGGGTGGGGGTGTGGGTGGGGTGGGGGTGGGGG